TTTTCCACGATTCCATTGTTCAAAAAAGGATTCGCAGAGAAGAAAGAAACACTTTTACGCATTTATGTAAAAGGAGTTAGATTTTTGAAGTTAAGCACACGCAGATAGAGTTATCTAACTATCCACATACCCCTTCAGTTCCACTTGGGGCAACACTGACCATGCTATATCAGTTCTATTCAATAAAAAATGGAAGCACGATACTTCCCTTAATTCCCGAGAGGCCTATATAGATCAGTGACTTCATTAGATATATCTGTGTAACAATTTCTGTTCTGGGGTTTACATATATACATAATTGTTGTTATACTGGAAAGTGAATTGAAAAAGATTTATTATTGCAAAGAATGTATACTGATTAGTTGGGTATCAACCGAATTTTATTATGCATTAAGGAAACATAATTTTAGATCCAAGAAACTCTCATGAATTCAAGTTAATAGTTAATGGTTCCAACTTGTGCCTGCATTTTTTTCTGTAACGGAAAATCCACATTTTCTATTGAATATAGAAACAAGGCAGGAAGTTTTTAGGTGTTGTATATTTTGAAATTTTCAATACTATATAATCCATCGAAGGGAATCCGCCGGATTCAAAAATAAAGGAAGGGTTTTTTTGATGTTTCGGAAAAGGGTAAAGAAAACGGAATTCAAGACGCAAATCCAATCAAAAAAGGATTTAAGGAAGCACCCCCAAAAAAAGATTTCCAGCTATTTTTTATTTTGGCGACATGGCCGAGCGGTAAGGCGGGGGACTGCAAATCCTTTTTCCCCAGTTCAAATCTGGGTGTCGCCTAATCAACAAAAAACTCGAAATACCTTAATTCTTTCTTCGGATATAACTTGCTGAATTTTTCCCCCGCAGAGGCAGAGGAAAAAGGCGCCGGTACTTGCTTTTTTGAAAAATAGGTAGGCTCTAGAAAGGACCCTCAATCCTTGTGACTAGGCTCCAAGGGAGGATTATAGTATAGAATAGAAAGATCTAGCTATCAAGACTTCCTGATTCCCTTCCACTACTAGTGTAGTGTGTACTGACTTAGTTTTGGTTTCAATTGAATAGTCGGATGGCGAATCCAATTATTCGTTGTAGTGTGAAAGGAGTGGAAGATACCTTGTATACATACTTACGTATGTATATCAATGATCAGATATACAATCAATAGTGGATTGGATAGATAATTGCCCCCCCCCCTTTTTTTCTTTTTTAGAATCAGCGGGTGGTTAAAAAACAATTCTTTCTTTTCGGTATCGGTAACCCCCGTCAAGAATGGAATAGGATGTTCCCCGATTATCTCACAGATACAGCCGGGAGATAGTCAGTATAAATATTATATCAACGGAGATATGAGGCAGTTCATTGTATATTGTATAAGGTTGTGTTTTTTGCTTATGGTATGTAAGGTCAACAAAAAACCCAATAGGTTCTTCCATTAATAACAACATTATACCAAGGGAGTAACTGGGCCTCTTGCTTTTGCTTACTGCTTCCCGATTGGATCCTAAATCATATAGCATTTTGTTATGGGTGAGTTTATTGAATTGGTTCATCAATAGCCTTTATGTTTGGTTCGAACCCCTTTTTGACTATGCGCCATTGATTCCACTATTATTAGTGATCAATAATGGAAGAATTTCTTCATATTCATAGAGATGGGGGACATAATTCACATGGATATAGTAAGTCTTGCTTGGGCTGCTTTAATGGTAGTCTTTACATTTTCTCTTTCCCTTGTAGTATGGGGAAGAAGTGGGCTCTAGAGGTACTACTAATTGAGTTGAGTAATCAAACTGTATCAATTGTTTCATATATAGTTTTGCAAAGCGTTTCTAAAAAAAGTCTCTCCATTTCCAAATTCTACTGGAATCCCGCAATGTAAAATAACCTTTTTCAATCAAAAAATAGAAGATGACAATGCAATGAGGCCCCTGTATTTGAAAAGTAAAGAGATATAGCTCTCTTTTACTTTTCAAATCGACCTCTTTACGGTTTAAAGAGGAAGTGCTTCTATTATTCTGTAATTACGTAGATATGTACTTTCTATCGGAGGCAACATAGATCGAGTGATTGTCCAACGAAGTACTATGCAGAATAAGATCTTGCCTTGGTCGATTCATATATTGCGCGCTTTCCCTTTGCTTTGTTTTTTTATTCTTTGTTTTTTTATTATTAATATTTTATATAATTGATTTGATTGGATCGAGGAATGCAGGATCCATATTGGAAAGAATATGAAATCTAGTAATTCGAAACGTAAGAGGTAAGAGTGACATTAGATTAGTTCGGATTGATCGGAATCAATCCAAATCAAATGGATGCCGAAAAGAACTAGAATTGGTGTGATATTTCTATGTATGTACATTACATATAGGTAATGTATATGTAAATCTATTATATATAAAGTTACATATTATAGATTGATCTATATCTATATTAATATTAATCCTCGATCTTTATCCAGTACAACTTTATATAATACATAGAATAATCGATAGTGTGGTAGAAAGGTTCATATATTTCTTTCTACCATACTATCGGATCTCATATACTGCTGATTTTAGGCGGCTCATTTCAGTTAAGACGTGCAATTTGAATCCGTTTCATTTCTTCAATTATTGTTTGATATAAGAACTAAGAAGTCAAGCTTCATTCAAATTAATCATTTTGGCTGGCTGTTTTTACGTATATGATAAGTAAAAAAGCAGTAGGAACTAGAATGAACAGTGCAGTAGCAATAAATGCGAGAATATTGACTTCCATAATCTTATCGTTTTTTTTACTTCAAAATAACTCGGGATCTAATCCCATAGAGATGATAAATCTTCTCTTGTAAATTCAATGAGATGAATTGCATCCCGATGATATTTGATATTGAATCGGATTCATATCATGAATAACAATATCTGAACTAGCAAGTCGATTCATCTTCGAGAATTGAATAGTATAACATAGGAAGATCTTTTATCCATAACAAATCCAAAAATTGGATTGGATTCCTCGTCGAATCCATTTCATTTTTCATTTTTTTTCAAGTAGGAAGAAAAAAAGATTGCTCAGTCCCTCACTAAGAAATAGGAAAGAGGTTTTTTTGATCTCTTTTTTATGAATATCCTCTTTCATTAGATTAGGATTGGGACACCTCTATAAAAAGCTCGGTCTGATTTTTGAATGAGATAGATTGTTTCCAATTAGGACTTGAGGTTGCACAAAACCGGAACTCAAAAGGGAGAGAGTTTGAATCTAAAAAATATTCCTGTCGGGGTAACTATGTTAAGGTTAACTTCATTTTGTATCGTACAATAAACGAATCCAATTTGGGTATGTGAGACCAGGAAAGAGAAGGGTAGTCTATTCCATTCCATGGATCATGAATTTAAAAAGCTAGATCCGTACGGTCTAGCTTGGAATCCTTAATATAGGACTACCAACAATTGTACCAATCTACATATGTCTCTCCCCAATCAATTGATACTAGTTGAAGTAATGGAAATTCCGGCATTTGCTCGGTGCAAAATCCGAAACGAAAAAGGAAAGACATAAGGATCTCCCTCCGGGAATTAGATCCTACTTCTTGTCCCTCCTCTTCGCAGAAAATCGGGGGATGAATGAATGGATTCATCGGATCTTAGGTCGGGACTGACGGGGCTCGAACCCGCAGCTTCCGCCTTGACAGGGCGGTGCTCTGACCAATTGAACTACAATCCCCAGGAAATAAGGTGTACAGCATAGCATACGGATTATTCTCATTTTACTCAAACCATTTCTATTTAGAAACTGTAAGAGAGACACGAGCAATATATGGATATTCACACGGATATGGACTTTAGTGAGAAGGACAACACGTATTACTAGTAATTATATTGTCAAATTGGTTGATAATAAATCTTTCAATGAAAAAAAATATTTGTTCTTTATCCCTTCCTTCTATGTCGAGATCATGATATGAATCGAGATGATTAGAAAGAGCAAAGTGGGAACAACTAAAAAAAATTAAGTATATAACAGAAAAATGGATTCTTTTCTAGATTTCTCCACATCCGGCGTTTTTGGGGGCCAAATTTCTTATAGCATCTCTCTCATGATGGATCGGCGAATTATTGGGCCGAGCTGGATTTGAACCAGCGTAGACATATTGCCAACGAATTTACAGTCCGTCCCCATTAACCACTCGGGCATCGACCCAGGAAGAAGCCATTATAGACTTATGGATAATCCACGATCAACTTCCTTTCGTAGTACCTTACCCCCAGGGGAAGTCGAATCCCCGCTGCCTCCTTGAAAGAGAGATGTCCTAAACCACTAGACGATGGGGGCATCCCCGCCCGATCGACTACTATGTTCATAGTATGAACAGTTTTTTGGAATTGTCAATATATTAGAATTAATGTAATCTTATGACTAGATCCGAATAATCTTTCCGTCTTTCATGATTCCATCATTTTTTTGATTGATTCAAAAAGGATGATGTAGAACTTGTAAATCTGGAAAGGGGTCAACAAGTAATCTAACAATCATTTGATATAGAAAAAAGGATTGTTCCTCGACGAGTCACTATGTATATATATAATTATAATATATATATACATAGATTGTATACATAGGTAGATGGTAGGTATATGCAGTAGACTGATAGTGTCTAGTGATGCATTCAGGAATTGAATCAAATGGGCCTTTTTAACTCAGCGGTAGAGTAACGCCATGGTAAGGCGTAAGTCATCGGTTCAAATCCGATAAGAGGCTTTTTCCACAAAACTCCAGTCTGAGTCTTCATTTTGGAGCGGAAACTAGAGAGATTCTTGATCTTTGTAATAAAAAAAGTAAAAATCTGCATAAATAATAAGTTCTCATTATCATTATATAGTAGAGTAATATAGTTATAAAATGGAACATTTTTTCATTATAATGATAAGTCATACCACTTATTGGTAGTCCGACTATGTCACTACAGGCTATACTTCGACTCATGTTTCATTATTGAATATTTTTGGTGCTGGGACATAGAT